CGTTTAGAAAAAAACCGGTAAAAAATCTATTTATGATTACTATTTCTATCATATTCTATTTCTTTATATATTCATATTCTATTTCTTTATATATTTATAATAGAAGTGATCTCAAACTGTTAATCAATCGAGTAATATGATGAATGCATTGAATATCTGTTGTAAGACATGAAATAAATTGTAAAAAGGAAGTCGTAGCAAAAGGACGTGGTATTGTGGCATTTGTCATATATGTGCAAATCCAAATCGGGCGGATCTTTACTCGGAGTAGAGCATAAACCTAAAAAAATTGAAGAAGCCCATTCAGGAACAAGAAAATTACATCGCGATTGAGATTGTATCTCGATGAAACAATACATCAATGAAAAGTTAGTTAGATAAATTTAGTAATTTTTTTTTATAGATAAACAAAACAGGCCAAAACCCATCTTTTTTGAAAAATGAAAGAAAAGACCCTTTTTATAAGTTAAAAGCCTGGTATGAAAAAAAAAAAAAAAATAAAAGAAAGCGCTAGAATCTACATCTACACATTGATTCTTTTTTTTTTTTCGTTATTTTTGTTGAACCGTATGCATCAAAAGGTGCATGTACGGTTTCTAAGGGATACAACTTTATCCCAATCAACCGACTTTATCGAGAAAGATTACTTTTTTTAGGCCAAGGGGTTGATAGCGAGATCTCGAATCAACTTATTGGTCTTATGGTATATCTCAGTATAGAGGATGATACCAAAGATCTATATTTGTTTATAAATTCTCCTGGCGGATGGGTAATACCCGGAGTAGCTATTTATGATACTATGCAATTTGTGCGACCAGATATACAGACAATATGCATGGGATTAGCCGCTTCAATGGGATCTTTTATTCTGGTCGGAGGAGAAATTACCAAACGTCTAGCATTCCCTCACGCTTGGCGCCAATGAGTTTTTTATTTGATTTGAGAGAAAAAAGAAGACTATGCCTTCGCGCTATATGAAATATTAATATTAAGTAATAATAGCATGGCACTTCGAATTCGATATGATAAATTTTTTTAACCCTTAAATTATGTATCGAAAGAGTAGTATGAGATAAAAGGTATTTCCGATTTTATCTAATCTATCGGGAGGCCTATTTCAGCGTCACAAACTTTTTTGTTTTCACGCCGGGAGGCTCTTAACAATATTTAGGTTATGAAAGAATATGAAAATAAAAAAAATCTTGTTTTTTTATTTGAAAAAAAAAAAAAAAAGAAACTTTGGGATTGCTAAATAACAGACGAAATAAATATATAAAGCAACGGAGCCATCATAGTATTTTTGAACTACTCCAAAAACAAAAAGAAGGGTGGTTATTGGATCATTTACCAACCCGAGTCTGATAGACCCTATATTTAAATTTAATTTATTTGAGATTTAAGTAAGGTAAAAACGAATTCCATTATAGAGCCGTATGCAATGCGTAAAAGATGCCTGTACGGTTGTTCAATTATATATTTTATTATTCTTTATCTCTTCACCTTATCATCATGCGAGATAGAATAAACATTTATTATGTTATATCATCAGGGTAATGATCCATCAACCTGCTAGTTCTTTTTATGAGGCACAGACGGGAGAATTTATCTTGGAAGCGGAAGAACTTTTGAAGATGCGCGAAACCATCACAAGGGTTTATGTACAAAGGACAGGCAAACCCTTATGGGTTGTATCCGAAGATATGGAAAGAGATGTTTTTATGTCAGCAACAGAAGCCCAAGCTCATGGAATTGTTGATCTTGTAGCGACTGAATAAAAAAGAAAAAATAACAAAAATTTCAGACGAATTGGTGATTTGAGATTTTATCTTCTTACCGGATTTAATATTCTATTCATTAATCTATTAATATAGAAATAAAATAATTCATAATCATCCGGTTAAGATCGATCTAAACCAGCCCATTATGTATATGATCCAATATGCCAACTATTAAACAACTTATTAGAAACACAAGACAGCCAATCAGAAATGTCACGAAATCCCCCGCTCTTGGGGGATGTCCTCAGCGACGAGGAACATGTACTAGGGTGTATGTGCGACTCGTTCAGATCATGGGCTAGGACAAAAGAAAGAAAACAATTGATCCAGTATCAACGATCAGTACCAGTGAATAGACTAGAATGGAAGAACTCCATTCAATATCTAAAAATCAAAAAGATCTATCCTTCTATTGTGGTATCAAATGTATGGTTTCCGTTGGTGCAAATCCAATCAACTCCGTTTTAAATTTAAGATGAGAAAGAATTCTCCATTGATAGCAAATGATATCCATTAAGCAGGGGAAATACTATTTTAAAAAGCAGAAAAATTATGCCTTACTCTTGCAAGAACGGACTAACAGGGTCAGCTACTCAGCTAATCTTCATAATTAAATACCGTTACTGTATAAGTAGATCTCATTGTGAAAGACCTCGTACTGGATAATTATGGGTAGAGCCAAAGAGTGTTAACTGTACAAGTTAACAATAACATTGATTAAATGAAAGAAGGGCTCCGGTGTATAGAGAGGACCTCACCGTTTAAGAAGTAACCATAGAAACGATGGAACCCACTATATCCATTTATATTTACTACTTTTATGTGTTTTTGATACCTAATATCAATACAATTTTTTCTAGGCATTTCACCTAGAAAAAAAAAAAAAAAAAAAAAATCGTGGTCGGGAAGGTTATAGTAGCAAAAGCCATTGGAATTTAAATTTTATACATTGGAAGAATCCGTTTTGTTATTAATAGACTAGGGGAAGGGAATAACTGAAAGAAAGGAAATCGATTAGTTATTCATCAAAGTTTCATTTATTCAATGACCAGAATTAAACGAGGGTATATAGCTCGAAGACGTAGAACAAAAATTCGTTTATTTGCATCAACCTTTCGAGGGGCTCATTCAAGACTTACTCGTACTATTACTCAACAGAAAATAAGAGCTTTGGTTTCGGCTCATCGGGATAGAGGTAGACAAAAGAGAGATTTTCGTCGGTTGTGGATCACTCGGATAAATGCAGTAATTCGCGAGAATAAAGTATACTTAAGTTATAGTAAATTTATACACAATCTGTACAAGAGACAGTTACTTCTTAATCGTAAAATACTTGCACAAATAGCTATATTAAATAAGAGTTGTCTTTATATGATTTCCAATGAGATCATAAAATAAAGAGATTGGAAGGAATCCGTTGGAATAGTTTAAATGGAGTTCCCTGGAGAATGAACTCTGGGAAGGTAGAGTAGAAATTAGTATGATAAAATATGATAAAGTCATCAAAATGAAGAAAGACGTTAAATAAAAAATATTTATTCCTCTTCTCCCATTTTTTTTCTTACGACAGGACATTTCGATTTTACGATTTTTCGAACAAAAAAAAAACGTCAATCCGCATTTGAGTTTGGATTGGAATTTCATTTTGATTCAATTCAATTGAAGAGTCAACCTATTTTTTTTCTGGTTCTAAGACCAGCAGCTCTAGCGGTTGACTCGCTTCTTTCAAATTGTTTCTCATTATTAAGAAAAGGTAACGGAGATAAAATACGAGCTTGTTTTATAGCAATAGTAATTAATCGTTGTTGTTTTAAGGTCAATCTATTCACCCGTCTAGATAATATTTTTCCTTGTTCGCTAATAAATCGACTAATTAAACTCATGTTTCTATAATCAATTCGATCCCCCGATTGGATCGGAGGCAAACGCCTACGAAAAGATCGCTTAGATTTAAGAAAGATTCGCTTGGATTTATCCATGGTTTGTTTATTCCTTATCCTGAAAATCCCAATCCTATTTCTTAATTCTACATCATCTTTGATCCGATCGAAATAGGATTTGGTTTGTTTATATTTATTTGTTTTAATGTTTCTATTTAAATAAATTCAAAATAATGTTTCTATTTAAATAAATTCAAAAAGAAATTATATATATTGTTATATATAATATGTAATTTTGCATCTTCCTTGGAAGACTGACACACGAGCGATCGGTTCGATCTATTTCTTTATCTCCCCATGAATCGTATGTTTGTAACAACAGGGACAGAATTTTCTCAATTCCAATCGACTAGGCGTATTGTGTCGATTCTTTTGAGTAATATATCTGGAAATGCCCATTGATTCCTTATTAACACGATTTCGAACACAACTGGTACATTCCAAAATAACCGTTACTCGGACATCTTTACCCTTAGCCATGAACCTCCTTTGGTTTTTGATTCACTCAATTCTTTAATTTTCCGACCCGAAGCAAGGAAGAAGAAAGGACACAAAAATAGAAGCAGGTAACTCGAAATCAAATTATGAAAGAAATATTTTGTTGCAATCAATATAGTAATAAATAATAAATAATGATTTCTAACTATATTTATAATTTTTAATTGCCGTACAGTATTTCATTTTCAATTAAGTATCTTGTATGATATTGTTGCCCCAAGGACCGCATTTCCATTCTATTATTAATTTAATTTGAGCCTGAGCCCGAGTTCATAGTTTCACTGAGGGTGAAACCGCTTTTTCTTTGTTTTTTTTTTTTTTTTTAGAAAGAATAAGTAAAAAAAGAAAAAAAGAAAAAACAAAGAAAAAAAGAAGGGAGGGGTAGGAATTAGTTACAGATATTTGATTGTATCTCTAATCTTATTCCCCCTTCCCATATCAATAGCTAGAATGAAAAAAAGGGGAATATCAACGCATCCGGAAAAAAACGATTGATCTCTATCAATAAACCTGCTAAAGACCCGAACCATAGAGTACTTACTACCGGTGCCACGGAGAGATATGTTTTTAGATCTCGCATTTTAAAAACTCCTCTTTCTGTATTCGTTATTGTAATTTTATTGTAATTTGTAATACATAATGGTAATACATATATGACCGGATGTGTATATGTAGTTAATGACTTACCACTTGTACGCGGAGTTCCTAATTCAAATTGAAATGTACAAAATAGATATTTATTAAAAGAAAAAAATACGTCCATTTCCGCCTTAAATTCCTAAAA